ATAAATGATCCGCTTGCCCCCAAATGACCTGGCCCAATAGGGAAATCCCAATTCATTGGGCCTTTCGATACAATCAAATAGAAAGCCCCAAGGGCGCCATATTCTAGGAGCCCACACTATGTGATTGAATAAATTCTCCTCGATCTGTTGCGGGTCGAGGACTCCTTCCCCTTCTTTAAACTCCGATTCGTAGTTTTCATAGAGAAATCTCTGATCAACGATAGAACAAGATCCATTTTGAATCATATTTAAGGGATTCCTTGGTTCGAGCCGAAGAAGCAATGTCACTCGATCATTATCAAACTGACTGCAATCTTTTTCTGTCCGTGAGGATCCCACCAGAGCGCCTTCTACTTCTAATAGGCCATGAACTAGATCAGAATCATTCTCAACGAGTCCATAAGAAGTGATCCCATTTTTTTCATCAGGTCCGGGTAGAGACCAAAGGTCTTGAGCGACCGATCCGGCAGAACAACTCAAAAGATAAAGAAGTATCGTTAATTTCTTCATGCTCGTTCCAAGTTCGAAGTACCATTTGTACAAATAAGAATCCCCTTCGATACATGATTTCTTCTTCATATAGATAGATATAGGATCTATGGAGCAATTACTTAGAAGTACATTTTGTGAAACAGCCCTTCCTATCTGATAGAAAAGGATCCCATGATCCTGAACCGATCTTACCTGGGATCGCAAATCCCAAGTTTGTCTATGAAGAGCAGATCTAATTATATTAGTGTCTATAATGGATTTCTTTTGTATAATACTAATCGATAGGGCCTCATTGGTAAGTGCTACAAGATCTCGTACATTGGAACCCATAGTTATGGACCCGAATCCATTATTCTGGAACATTTTCTTTTCCAAGTGAAATCCCCTAGTATATGAAAGGGTGAAAAAGTGCTTTCGTTGTTGTGGAATAAGAAGCCTTCGTATCTTAATGCATGTATTTAATTTATTCGGAGCTATTAGAGCGGGATCTACTTTTTGGGGAATATGAGTCGAAGCAATAACAAGAATATTTCTAGTGGAACATCTTTCACAATCCCCGGAGAGATAGTTCACTAATAGACCGAGAGATAAGTAATTCGACTCATTCACATCCAGATCATGAATGTTTGGAATCCATATTATGCAAGGAGACATTGCTTTTGCTAATTCGAATTGAAGGGTGATATAAAATCGGTCTATTTCCTCCATCATATCCATATCCATAGCTAGATCATTCATCTCAGAAGTTAGAAACTCCAGCTCCCTATCAAGGGATAGGTCGATATCGTCACTATCGTCACTATCATAACTATCATCAATATCGTCAATATCATCAATATTGTGACTATAATCACTATCGAAAATCTCATCAATATCGTCACTATCGTAACCATCATCAATAACCTTAGGCTTGTTATCCAAGAACTTGTTCAGAAATACTGTAATGAAAGGAACATAGGAGTTTGTCGCTAGGTATTTGACCAAATAGGATCGTCCAATTCCTATAGAACCTATCACTAAAATACCCCTAGGGGGGGATAGGGCTAAGCGGAGCGAAAAGGGTTTTCCATGAGATGGGAAATGAAAACTATTAGCCCCACACGGGGTTTGTGAATAAGTGATTGTCTGATAATGAGCAAGGAATATCCGTCTTTCTGCTAAACAGGATGTATTGAACTCATAATTCATTAGATACTTTTTATGAATGTCAACTAAGTATCGTAAGTAAATTGCTCCCGGTTGTTCAATCATTTGATAACCAGAGTCATTCTTTGATAAATGATCACTATGAGTCAGACTCAATAGAATTTGATCAATCCTTTTTTCTGTCGTTAAGGTAGAGAACTGAACCAAGAATTCTCTTTCTTTCTCATCAATCGAATCACTGGTCAAGACCCAGGATTCTATTTTATCATCAATCCAATCATAATTCACGTTTTTTCTTATCAAGGAATAGATCGCTTTACTTGTATGACTTAGATGTCTCGTATTTCTCGAAAAAGCGATTCGATTGATGGGATTTGGTATGATACTTATGAGATCGATGAGATTCAAATATTTCTTCTTAGAACGTATTGATTTGACCCCATAAGCGGGACCACTACCCCATAGCATGTTGCCGCCAGAAGCAGAACCCAGTATTTCTTCTATAGAATTTCTTAATTGTTCCAGAACAACTAGAAAGAGATTCTTTAACCAGAAAGAATTCAGTTCAGATGTAGGATACCTATTCAGAAGTTTTCGCAACTCAATCATGTATGATGGAATCATCAAAGATTTGACCTTTTCGAACTCTGTCTGTAACTCACTATAGGCTCGAGAAAAAAAGAGAAGATGTGTACAAACGAGATATCCAACAACAAGAAGAAGGAAAAAGATTGAATAGAAGAACTCCCGAACATTTGGCGATCTCAGATGTGTCGATATCAATGGTGACTCATTATTTCGATGAAAATTTGCTTCGGCCAGAAGAAGATTATGTAAACACTCACTCGAAATCTCACTTATC